AGGATCAATTATAACAAGTCACACACTCATATTCCGGAAATACAGAAACAAAGAAATTCCACGGTCGAACTACCCAAAAATAGAATGGGCTAAAAACGACCTAAATGATTCACTTTGTAGTGAAAAGCGATTTAGTAGTTCTTGTGAATCTAATTCATTGAAATTCCATCCAGTAAAATGGAAGAATTATAAATCTCCAAAATAATAGATAGGAATATCGCAAATAGAGCCATTGCAATACCCATCAAAGGAGTAGTTCCCCAACCTGGAGCTACTTTACCATATTCCGAATTCAGTGGTTTCAATAAATCCCCTACAATGGTTCGTCTTGGACCAGATCTAGAACTATTCTCAACGGTTTGTGTAGCCATAAATCCTATTTTGTATTCAGTGAGAGCCGTTGACTTTGTATACCATTATATTGTAAATAAATGATCTTAGCATAGATCCATTGTGGTCTTAAAATTATATAATAATGGAAACAGCAACCTTAGTTGCCATCTCTATATCTGGTTTACTTGTAAGTTTTACTGGGTACGCCTTATATACTGCTTTTGGGCAACCCTCTCAACAACTAAGAGATCCATTCGAGGAACACGGAGACTAGTTGAAGTAATGAGCCTCCCAATATTGGGAGGCTCATTACTTCAATCGAGATAATAAAAAATCATTTCATCTTTTTAGTTGGAACTTTAGGTGGTTCCCGAAAAAAGATGGCGAAAAATATTATTCCCAGAGTCGAGACTAAGAGGAATGTATAAACCAATGCTTCCATAGATTCGATTGTGGTTTACAATTATAGCTTCCATGCCTGTTTATTTTGGGTCGTCTCCCGGATAACTAAAGAGAAAGAGTCAAAGAAAGGGCAAAGGCAGCGATTCAAATCAAGATTTATCCGGCTCCCTGTCTATGTTATTAAATCACAAAAATAAAAGTAAGAAATCAATCTTGTATCAGACTACTTGTCGTCTTGTAGTAGGATCCCCAAGTTTTTGGAATGTTCCAAATTCTACTTGAGCATCCAAATCTGGGTCAATACCGGCAAAAACATCTCGGAACAAGGTTCTAGCGCCATGCCAAATATGTCCGAAGAAGAAGAGCAGAGCAAATGAAGCATGGCCAAAAGTAAACCAACCCCTTGGACTGCTACGAAAAACACCATCGGATTTCAAAGTAGCACGATCTAATTCAAAAATTTCGCCCAATTGAGCGCGTCGAGCATATTTTTTCACAGTAGCAGGATCACTATAACTGACTCCATTCAGTTCGCCACCATAGAACTCCACAGTTACACCTACTTGTTCGACACTATACTTCGACTCTGCCCTTCGAAACGGAACATCGGCTCTAACAATACCGTCTCCGTCTACCAAAACAACCGGAAATGTTTCAAAAAAAGTGGGCATACGACGTACAAAAAGTTCACGCCCTTCCTTATCTCTAAAGATAGGGTGTCCTAACCACCCAACAGCTATTCCATCCCCGTTGTCCATTGAGCCCGCTCTGAATAATCCCCCCTTTGCCGGATTATTACCGATGTAATCATAAAAAGCCAATTTTTCAGGAATTTTAGACCAAGCCTCTGATAAACTTTGATTTTCGGCTATCCCAGCGCTAACTCTTCGATATATTTCTTGCTGGAAGTATCCCTGATCCCATTGATAACGAGTGGGACCAAATAATTCAATCGGGGTAGTTGCTGAACCATACCACATAGTTCCAGCAACAACAAAAGCGGCAAAAAAGACAGCAGCGATACTGCTGGAAAGGACGGTTTCAATATTTCCCATGCGTAATCCTTTGTATAGACGTTGGGGCGGACGGACACTAAGATGGAATAGGCCGGCTAATATGCCCAATGTCCCTGCTGCAATATGATGAGAGGCTATTCCTCCCGGAACAAAAGGATCAAAACCTTCCACACCCCACGCTGGATTTACAGATTGTACCCTTCCGGTTAGTCCATAAGGATCGGACACCCATATTCCAGGACCATACAACCCCGTTACATGAAATGCGCCAAACCCAAAACAAGCCAACCCTGAAAGAAATAAATGAATTCCAAAAATCTTAGGTAAATCTAAAGAAGGTTTTCCTGTACGTTCATCAGAAAATATTTCTAGATCCCAGTACACCCAATGCCAAATAGCTGCCAAAAAGCATAAGCCGGAAAACACAATATGTGCCCCGGCCACACCTTCGTAACTCCAAATACCCGGATTCGTTATAGTACCTCCTGTGATACTCCAACCGCCCCATGAATTGGTTATTCCTAAACGAGTCATGAAGGGTATAACAAACATACCCTGTCTCCACATTGGATCAAGAACGGGGTCAGAGGGATCAAAAACCGCTAGTTCGTATAGAGCCATCGAACCGGCCCAACCAGCAACTAGAGCTGTATGCATTATATGAACAGAAATCAAACGACCCGGATCATTCAATACGACGGTATGAACACGATACCAAGGCAAACCCATGGAAATACCCCTTTAATCAACGAATAATAGACACTATGTAACTTTATTGCATTGTAAAAAGTAAAAAAACTATGCTCCGGACCCACTCTTTCGGTAGATTTTCTCGAGGAAAGAATTAATATTTGTTCTATTCTTTTAGTAATAATAATAGATAGTAATAATAGACGAATTCCATTTGTAGGAACAAAAATAAGCAGATCTATTCTATACCCGATAAGCACCAATACGCAATGGTAGAGGGGATTGATCCCACTTTAATTTTCTCTGAGTGAAGACATACCCATTTGTTCATATCATTCCAAAGACCCATTCGTTTCGTAAAAATTTTCCTTTAGTCATAATCATTCGGTTTTCTTTTTTTATGTTATTGTTATGAACTTATTCAATTTATGGATAAACTATGATAAAGGCTAATCTTATTAAGACAATAAACCCGTTGTTACGCTTCCACATCAAAGTAAGATATAGTACTTAATTTTTTTCTTTCATTTTATGCCTATTGGTGTTCCAAAAGTACCTTTTCGAAGTCCTGGAGAGGAAGATGCATCGTGGGTTGACATATAGTGCGACTTGTCAGATATATTGGGTCACATGGAATTTCCCCATTCTCTCCCCTGATCGAGATATCCCCTCTTTCGCCCAAAAAAGATTGATTGAATTATCAAAAGTTTGGAGCGTGAAATACAATTTAATCCTATTTATTTTTTGTAGGGGTATCAGATTAATATTATCAATTAGAATAATTTATGGTTGGCTCGACTGGACCAAAAAAATGAAGTATCCAGGCCCCGTTTAGAAAAAACCCAATTGGTAATATATCTAAGATTACTACTTTTATAATATTCTATTTATAAACAGGAGCGATCTCAAACTGTTTAATCAATCGAGTAATATAATGAATACATTGAATATTTAGTGGAAGACATGAAATAAATGAAATTGAAAAATAAAAAAAGCCATAGCAAAAAGACGTGGTATTGGGACATTTGCCCTATATGTGCAAATAAAAATCGGGCCTATCTTTACTCGGAGTAGAGCATAAACCTAAAAAAATTGAAAAAGCCCATTCAGGAACAAGAAAATGGCATCGTTATTTGGATTCGATCTCGATGAAACAATACATCAATGAGAAGTTCATTCGATAAGTTTAGTAAATTATTTATATATATATTTTATTTATATATATAGGTAAAGTAAACAGGCCAAAACAAATCCTTCTTGAAAAATGGAAGAAAAAAAGCCCTTTGTTAGAAGTTAGAAAGAGCCCCCTATGAAAATAAAAAAGAATGAGGGCTGCAATCTACACATTGATTCTTTTTTTTTGCGCGATTTTTGGTAAACCGTATGCATCAAAAGGTGCGCGTACGGTTCCTAAGGATACAATTATATCCTAATCAACCGACTTTATCGAGCAAGATTACTTTTTTTAGGCCAAGAGGTTGATAGCGATCTCTCGAATCAAATTATTGGTCTTATGGTATATCTCAGTCTAGAGGATGATAGCAAAGATCTGTATTTGTTTATAAACTCTCCCGGGGGGTGGGTAATACCCGGAGTAGCTATTTATGATACTATGCAATTTGTACAACCAGATGTACAGACAATATGCATGGGATTGGCCGCTTCAATAGGATCTTTTCTTCTGGTCGGAGGAGAAATTACCAAACGTCTAGCATTCCCTCATGCTCGGCGCCAATGAGTTTTGTATTTGAGAGAAAAAAGAAGACTATGCCTTCGCCATATGAAATATGACTATTAAGTAATAATAGCATGGCATTTTGAATTCGATATGAGAAACCCTTTTTTTTTTTATTTTTGTTTTTTTTTTCAAAAATCAATCATTAGATTATATATCGAACGAATAGTATGAGATAAAGGGCATTTCCGATTTTATCTGATTTATCGGAAGCCTATTGCAGCGTCACAAACTTTTTTGTTTTCACACCAGAGGGATAATAACAATATTTATCTTAGGAAAGAATACAAAAAAAAGAAACTTTGGGATTGCTTAATAACAGACTAAATAAATATATAAAGCAACGGAACCATCATAGTATGTTTTAACTACTCCAAAATAAAATGAAGGATGGTTATTGGATTATTTACCGATCGGGGTCTGATAGGCCCTATATTTGAATATTTGAATTTGATTTTATACTTCTTCAATGGAATGGAGGTTATAAAGTAAATTCCATTGTATAGCCGTATGCAATGCGCAAAAGATGCCTGTACGGTTGTTCAATTCTATCTTTTGGTTTTCATATCATTACTCGTTATTTAATTTATTCTCTTTGATTTCTCTTCGAGATAGAAGAACCATTTATTAGGTTATATAATCAGGGTAATGATCCATCAACCTGCTAGTTCTTTTTATGAGGCACCCGCAGGAGAATTTATCCTGGAAGCGGAAGAAATGATGAAGCTGCGCGAAACCATTACAAGGGTTTATGTACAAAGAACAGGCACACCTCTATGGGTTGTATCCGAAGACATGGAAAGAGATGTTTTTATGTCAGCAACAGAAGCCCAAGCTCATGGAATTGTTGATCATGTAGGGGTAGAATAAAAAATAACAGGGATTTCGCGCAAATACAAATACGCCATTTGAAATTTTATCTTCTTACTGGGTTTGATAGAGTATTCTATTAATTAATTTATTACTATAGAAGTAATTCCTAATCGGCCGGTTAGGATCGATCTAAACCAGCTCATTATGTATACGAGTCAACATGCCAACTATTAAACAACTTATTAGAAAGACGAGAAAGCCAATCAGAAATGTTACGAAATCCCCCGCCCTTGGGGGATGCCCTCAGCGACGAGGAACATGTACTAGGGTGTATGTGTGACTCGTTCAGAGCATGGACTGGGGCAAAAGAAAAGAACCCATTTTTCCAGTATCAGTGATCAGTAACAGTAAATAAAATAAAACGGAAGAACCCCATTCACTATCTAAAAAGTATCTATCATACCCTTCTATTGTGTATCAAAATTTATGGTTTCTAGTGGTGTAAATCCAATTGTCTCCATTTTCAATTTAAGATGAGAAAGAATTTCCCATTGGTAGCAAATGTTTATCCATTAAGCGGGGGGAATCCCATTTAAAGGCAAGAAAGATTACGCCCTTACTCTTTCAACAACGGACTAAGAGGGTCAGCTACACAGTTAATCTTCATAATTAAATACCGTTACTGTATAAGTGGATCTCGTTGTGAAAGACGGATTACTGAATAATTCATGGGTAGAGCCAAAAAGTGTGAACTGTACAAGTTAACAATAGCATTGATTAAATGAAAGAAAAGAAGGGGCTCCGGTGTATAGAAGGGATCTCGCCGTTTAAGAAGTAACCATAGAAACGATGGAACCCACTATTTTTTTTTTTATTCATTTCTATTTTATATTTACTACTTTTTGTTTTTATTTAATATTAATATGCTTTTTTTAATATCTAGTATCAATATTATTTCTTATTTCGAGGTAAAATGCCTATAAAAAAAAAAGAAAAAATCGTGGGCGGGAAGGTTATAGTAGCAAAAGCCGTTGGAGTTTTTATTTTATACATTGGAAGGATCCGTTTTGTTATTAACAAACTAGTAAAGGGGAAGGGAATAACTGAAAGAAAAGAAATCAATTAGTTATTTATCAAAGTTTCATTTATTCAATGACCAGAATTAAACGAGGATGTATAGCTCGGAGACGTAGAACAAAAATTCGTTTATTTGCATCAAGCTTTCGAGGGGCTCATTCAAGACTTACTCGAACTATTACTCAACAGAAAATAAGAGCTTTGTTTTCGGCTTATCGGGATAGAGGTAGGCAAAAGAGATATTTTCGCCGTTTGTGGATCACTCGGATAAATGCAGCAATTCGAGGGAATTTAGTATACTATAGTTATAATATTATCATACACAATCTGTACAAGAAGCAGTTGCTTCTTAATCGTAAAATACTTGCGCAAATAGCTATATTAAATAGAAATTGTCTTTCTATGATTTCCACTGAGATTATAAAATAAGTAGATTGGAAGGACTCCATAGGAATGTTTTAAATTTTAATGGAGTGCGCTGTAAAATTAACTCCGGGAAGGTAGAATAGAAATTAGTATGATAAAATATAATCAAATAATATGATAAAGTCGTCAAAATGAACAAACAAGACGTTCAATAAAAAAAGATTTATTCTTTTTCCCCGATACTTTTTTTCTTATGACACGACACTCACATCTTAATTCGCGAATTTTTCGAACAAAACATCAATCCGCCTTTGAGTTCGTATTGGAATTTTGATTCAAGTGAAGAGTAAGCCTATCCCCCTTTTTGATTCTAAGACCCGCAGTTCTAGCAGCCGACTCACCTCTTTCAAATTGTTTCTCATTATTAAGAAAGGGTAACAAAGATAAAATACGAGCTTGCTTGATAGCAATAGTAATTAATCGTTGTTGTTTTAAGTTTAATCTATTCACCCGTCTAGATAATATCTTTCCTTGTTCACTAATAAATCGGCTAATTAAACTCATGTTTCTATAATCAATTCGATCCCCCGACCCAACCGGGGGCAAACGCCTACGAAAAGATCGCTTGGATTTAAAATAGAGTCGCTTGGATTTATCCATGATTTGTTTATTCCTTATCCCGAAAATCCTAATTTTGTCGGGGATTTCTTTTTGGTTTGTTTATCTTTAAATATATGTTATATATAATATATGGTATATGACATTTTTCATCTTCCTTGGAAGGATGACATACAATACATATGTGTAATCGGTTCCATCTATTTCTTTATCTCCCCATGAATTGTATATTTGTAACAAAAGGGACAGAATTTTCTCAATTCCAATCGACTAGGCGTATTGTGTCGATTCTTTTGAGTAATATATCTGGAAATACCAACCCTCTTTGATTCCTTATTAGCATCATTTCGAACAGCACAATTGGTACATTCCAAAATAACTGTTACTCGAACATCTTTCCCCTTGGCCATGAACCCCCTTTGTATTTTTGATTCACTCAACTATTCTATTTTGCGATCCAAAGAGAAAAAAGGAACGAAAAAAAAAATAGAAGTTGCTAACTCGAAATAAAATTATGAAAAATTTCGTTGCAATCAAGATAGTAATAATAAGTAATACAATGATTTCTAACTACATTTCTAATCCCAATATAGCGTTTCGTCTTTCATTTAAGTATTTTGTATGATATTGTTGACCTATCCATCAATTTCCATTTCCGTTCTCATTCTCTTTTTAATTATTTTAATTTAAATAATTTAAATGAAAAATTTTATTTTAATTCGAGCCTCGGGCCTGAGGCCCGAGTTCCGAGTTTCACTGAATTTGAATCCACTTTTATTCTTTCTCTTTTCGAACTTATTCAAATTTTAAAAATTCTAAAATTAAAAGATGGGAAGGGGAGGGATTAGTCACAGAGATTTTATTAAATCCCTAATCTTCTTCACCACTTCCCATGTTACTAACTAGAATGAAAAAAAGGGGAATATCAGCGCATCCGGAAATAAACGATTGATCTCTATCAATAGACCTGCTAAAAACCCGAACCATATAGTACTTACTACCGGCGCCACGGAGAGATATGTTTTTAGATCTCGCATTTTATTTGAAATCCTCCTTCTTTATTGGAATTTGTAATACATATATGATCAGACATATATGGAGTTAATGATCGCTTGTATTTGTCCGCGGAATCCCTAATTCAAATTGAAATGTACAACGATTCAGTAGAATATTCCTTTTCTTAAAAAAAACGTGCCCTTTTCTGTACCAGCGTTTCCCCAAAATATTCATTTTTTTTACAGCGGGTTTCATTATACGTAACGCATATAAGTAGTTTATTATAATTAATTAATAATTAATTATATGTTCTATGATATGAGATCAAAAAGAAGAAATGACAAGATAATTTTTGTATAGAAATGGAGTAAATAAAGATGTGGAAAACAATACGGGTATTCTCTACAATGACACTGTAACCCAATTGAAAGGGATGTAGCGCAGCTTGGTAGCGCGTTTGTTTTGGGTACAAAATGTCACGGGTTCAAATCCTGTCATCCCTACCTATTCTATTACTTATCTTATGAGCAGGAATCGTAACGAGGGACCAATTGAAATCGATTAAATTGGGCATCCATAACATGATCAATCTTTCATTTGACTCTATTCTACTATAGAATAGGATACGCATGCAAAAATATAATATATTAGGGTTACTTACAAAATATTTAGTGTGATAATAAAGCGCTCTTAGTTCAGTTCGGTAGAACGCGGGTCTCCAAAACCCGATGTCGTAGGTTCAAATCCTACAGAGCGTGATCCCATTCTTGTTATTCTTAGGTCGAAAATTACACTGAAATGAAATAATTGAACAGCAATTTCAATTTGACCCCTGCCCTATGTATTAAAATTAATAAAGCAAGTAGGGGTCAATCAAAAAAAGAGCTATTAATTAATTAAAGGTCCAACTGATCACCGCGTCTGTATTGTAAATATGCGGTTACAAATAATCCAGCCAAAGTAATAGGAATTAGACCTAAGACAATTCCAAATAGAAAAACTTCAATCATTTCAATTTGTTTGAAAGAGGAAAAGGAGAGGTAATATCTATTCTTAACTATTAATTCATATTGCCCATGAATCTCAATGACCAAAAATTGGAAATTGACACGGTAAGAAACTTAAGAAACTATAGAATATATGGAATAACACAGAAAGATTTCGTTTTTTTATGAATCGTTTGTTCAATTAATTTCAAATAAGTCGTATCTTGTTCAACCCGATAAATAGAGCTGAGGTTATAGTTAAAACCGCTAGTAGAAAACCGAAATAACTAGTTATAGTAAGCATAAAGAGGCTAAATGAAATATGGTCTTTTTATACATATGTTTAGAAAGCACTTCCCTAAATTCAAATTTTTGAAAGATACAAACAAGAATAAGCAAAAAGACCAATTTCACTTATTCTTTCAATTGAAAGTTTTTGATTCATCAATCCTTCTAAACAGTAATAAAAAAAAATGGGAGTGACATAGGTAAGAAATCAATTCATCATCTGTGATATCTGAGCATCCCCTAATTCCCAATCAACAGATTCATCTTAAAAACTAATATTCTTATACTAATATTATATAATTAATAATCAAAATTAGAAATAATAAAAAACTCTGTTGTGTAACTTCATTCAAAAAATGAAATTGAATCGCTTTAAAATTGGAAAATCATTTCTATTTTGATTTTGATCTTTTTTTTTTATTATTGTATCGAATACATTGTGTATTTTCGAACAAAGAATGACCTTATATTATACTAGAATCTCCCTTTTTTTTACTTTTACTTTATTACTTTCCCTTTTCTTTTTTACTTTAATTTGATTTGACCTCATTAGATTCAGTAGTAGGTTCATTCTCATAATATCTCTAATGAGAAGAAAAAGAGTTTCGCATGATCTAATCGTGCGAAACTTATACATTTTTTCTTTACATATCTTAAATTAGAGAGCCCCCCGCCCTTTT